CCTTACGATACTTAGTTGACATTCATCAAAAGGATCTAATGAATTATGAGTTCAATAGATCCTGTTTAGCAGAAAGACGGATATTCCTTGCTCATTATCATACAATCACTTATTCACAAACCTTGTGTGGGGCTAATATTTTTCATTCCCCATCTCCTCATGGAAAACCCTTTTCGCTCCGCTTAGCCCTATCCCCTTCTAGAGGTATTTTAGTGATAGGTTCTATAGGAACTGGACGATCCTGTTTGGTCAAATATCTAGCGACAAACTCCTATGTTCCTTTCATTACGGTATTTCCGAACAAGTTCCTGGATGACAAGCCTAAAGGTTATCCTATTGATGATATCGATATTGATGATAGTGACGATATTGATGATAGTAATGATGACCTTGATATTGATACGGAGCTGCTAACTATGACGAATGTGCTAACTATGTATATGACGACGAAAATAGACCGATTTGATATCACCCTTCAATTCGAATTAGCAAAAGCAATGTCTCCTTGCATAATATGGATTCCAAACATTCATGATCTGCATGTGAATGAGTCGAATTACTTATCCCTCGATCTATTAGAGAACTATCTCTCCAGGGATTGTGAAAGATGTTCCACTGGAAAGATTCTTGTTATTGCTTCGACTCATATTCCCCAAAAAGTGGATCCCGCTCTAATAGCTCCAAATAAATTAAATACATGCATTAAGATACGAAGGCTTCTTCTTCCACAACAACGAAAGCACTTTTTCATTCTTTCATATACTAGAGGATTTCACTTGGAAAAGAAGATGTTCCATACTAACGGATTCGGGTCCATAACCATGGGTTCCAATGCGCGAGATCTTGTAGCACTTATCAATGAGGCCCTATCAATTAGTATTACACAGAAGAAATCCATTATAGAAACTAATACAATTAGATCAGCTCTTCATAGAAAAACTTGGGATTTTCGATCCCAGATAAGATCGGTTCAGGATCATGGGATCCTTTTCTATCAGATAGGAAGGGCTGTTACACAAAATGTACTTCTAAGTAATTGCCCCATAGATCCTATATCTATCTATATGAAGAAGAAATCATGTAAGGGAGGGGATTCTTATTTGTACAAATGGTACTTCGAACTTGGAACGAGCATGAAGAAATTAACGATACTTCTTTATCTTTTGAGTTGTTCTGCCGGATCGGTCGCTCAAGATCTTTGGTCTTCATCCAGACACGATGAAAAAAATTGGATCACTTCTTATGGATTCGTCGAGAACGATTCTGATCTAGTTCATGGCCTATTACTATTATTACTCTTAGAAGTAGAAGGCGCTCTGGCTCTGGCGGGATCCTCACGGACAGAAAAATATTGCAGTCAGTTTGATAATAATCGAGTGACATTACTTCTTCGGTCCGAACCAAGGAATCAGTTAGATATGATGCAAAATGGATCTTCTTCTATCGTTGATCAGAGATTTCTATATGAAAAATACGAATCGGAGTTTGAAGAAGGGGAAGGGGCCCTCGATCCGCAACAGATAGAGGAGGATTTATTCAATCACATAGTTTGGGCTCCTAGAATATGGCGATTTGATTGTATCGAAAGGCCCACTGAATTGGGATTTCCCTATTGGACTGGGTCATTTCGGGGCAAATGGATCATTTATCATAAAGAGGATGAGCTTCAAGAGAATGATTCGGAGTTCTTGCAGAGTGGAACCATGCAGTACCAGACACGAGATAGATCTTCCAAAGAACAAGGCTTTTTTCGAACAAGCCAATTCATTTGGGACCCTGCGGATCCATCCTTTTCCCTATTCAAAGATCAGCCCTCTGTCTCTGTGTTTTCACGTCGAGAATTCTTTGCAGATGAAGAGATGTCAAAGGGGCTCATTGCTTCCCAAACAAATCCTCCTACATCTATATATAAACGCTGGTTCATCAAGAATACGCAAGAAAAGCACTTCGAATTGTTGATTCATCGCCAGAGATGGTTTAGAACCAATAGTTCATTATCTAATGGATCTTTCCGTTCTAATACTCTATCCGAGAGTTATCAGTATTTATCAAATCTGTTCCTATCTAACGGAACGCTATTGGATCAAATGACAAAGACATTGTTGAGAAAGAGATGGCTTTTCCCGGATGAAATGAAACATTTGATTCATGTAACAGGAGAAAGATTCCCCATTCCTTAGCCGTAAAGATATGTGCCCATGAAAAGGGGATTAAGTGGAACAGAATTGGCCGGATGGTAGAGTCGTGGAAACACTTGTTTCTTCCATCTTTTTGGCCTTAGCTCCATGGAACAATATGCTACTGCTGAAACATGGAAGAATTGAAATCTTAGATCACTATGTGTGGATGATATGAACTGCCTAAACAAGAATTCTTGAACGGCGAAAGAGCCTATTACTCGCTACATCAAACAATTTCTACTAATGAAACCATGTAAATCCATCGGAAAATACGCATGTCCGCTGAAATGGTTGTTGCTATCTGCTCCAATAACGAATCA